ATATTAGACATAATGTAAATATTCCAACAAAAAGTTTGATTTTAGTTCAAAATGATCAATATGTAGAATCAGAACAAGTGATTGCCGAGATTCGTGCCGAAACGTCCACCTTCCATTTTAAGGAGAGGGTTCAAAAACATATTTATTCTGAGTCAGAAGGAGAAATGCACTGGAGTACTGATGGCTATCATACGCCCGAATATCCATATAGTAATGTTCATATATTACCAAAAACAAGTCATTTATGGATATTAGCAGGAGGTCTATGCAGATCCAATTCCAATATAGTGTCTTTTTCACTCCACAAGGATCAAGATCAAATGAATGCTAATTCTTTTTCTCTCAAAGATATCTTTGATCTCTCACTGACTAATGATCAAGTAAGACATAAATTGTTGGATACTTTTGGTAAAAAAGATAGGGAAAGTCTTGACTATTCAAAACCTTATCGAATCATATCTAAGGGTCATTGGAATTTCATAGAGCCTTCTACTTATATTCGTCAAGAGAATTCTTTGGCGAAAAAGCGAAGAAATAGATTTGTGATTCCCTTACAATATGATCAAGAACAAGAAAAGAAACCCTGTTTTGGTATTTCGATTAAAATACCTATAAATGGTATTTTACGTAGAAATAGTATTCTTGCTTATTTTGATGATCCGCGATACAGAAGAAGCAGTTCGGGAATTACTAAATATGGGATTGTCGAAGTAGATTCAATCGTAAAAAAAGAAAATTTGATTGAGTATCGAGGAGCAAAAGATTTTAGTCCGAAATACCAAACGCAAATGAAAGTAGATCAATTTTTTTTCATTCCCGAGGAAATACATATCTTACCCGGATCTTCGCCCATAATGGTCCGGAACAATAGTATCATTGGAGTAGATACACGACTTGTTTTAAATATAAATACAAGAAGTCGAGTAGGTGGATTAGTCCGAGTGGAGAGAAAAAAGAAAAGTATAGAACTGAAAATATTTTCTGGAGATATTCATTTTTCTGGAGAGGTGGATAAAATATCTAGGCACAGTGGCATTTTGATACCACCAGGAATCAGAAAAAAAGATTCTAAAGGATCAAAAAAATTTAAAAATTGGATCTATGTCCAACGAATTACATCTACCAAAAAAAAGTCTTTTGTTTTGGTTCGGCCCGTAGTCACATATGAAATAGCTGATGGGATAAATTTAGCAACACTTTTCTCTCAGGATCTCTTGCAGGAAAAGAATAATGTCCAACTTCGAATTGTCAATTATATACTTTATGAAAATGGCAAGTCAATTCGAGGAATTTCTCACACAAGTATTCAATTAGTTCGGGCTTGCTTAGTATTGACTTGGGACCAAGAAAAAAAGAGTTCTATAGAAGAAAAGGTTCATGCTTCTTTTGTTGAAATAAGTACAAATGATCTGTTTTGTTATTTCATCCGAATTGAGTTAGTAAAGTCCACTCTTTCGTATACCGAAAAAAGGTATGCTACGGCAGGTTCAGGATTGATTTCCAATAATGAATTCTATCGTATCTATAGAAAAAATCCTTTTGATTCCAAGGCGAAGATTCAATTATTTACCCAATATCAGGGAACTCTTGGTACGTTGTTGAATCGAAATAAGGAATGCCAATCTTTCCTAATTTTGTCATCATCCAATTGTTCTCGAATTGGCCCCTTCAATAAGAATAATGCGACAAAAGAATTGGCTCCAATTAGGTATTTGTTGGGTCCTTTAGGTACTATTGTGCCTAGAATAGTAAATTCTCGTTCATCTTACTATTTAAGAACTTATAATCAAGTCTTTTTAAAGAAATATTTTTTGCTTGAAAATTTTCAACAGACTTTCCAAGTGCTTCAAGTACTTCCATTTCAATACTGTTTCCTAGATGAAAATAGTAGGATTTATAATCCCGATCCTTGCAGTAACATCATTTGGAATTCATTCCATTTGAATTGGTGTTTTCTCCATCACGATTCTTGTGAAGAGGCATGGACAATAATTAGCCTTGGACAATTCCTTTGTGAAAATGTATATCTATTGAAATATGGATCACGCATAAAAAAATCTGGTCAAATTTTCATTGTTCATGTTGATTCTCTAGTTATAAGATCAGCTAAGTCCTATTTGGTCACTCCAGGAGCAACTGTCCATGGTCATTATGGGGAAACCTTTTATGAAGGAGATACATTAATTACATTTATATATGAAAAATCGAGATCTGGTGACATAACGCAAGGTCTTCCAAAAGTAGAACAAATCTTAGAAGTTCGTTCAATTGATTCAATATCAATGAACCTCGAAAGAAGAATTGAAGGTTGGGACGAACGTATCCGAAGGATTCTTGGGATCCCCTGGGGATTCTTGATTGGAGCTGAACTAACCATAGCCCAAAGTCGTATCTCTTTGGTTAATAAGATACAAAAGGTTTATCGATCCCAGGGGGTACAGATCCATAATAGACATCTAGAGATTATTGTACGTCAAGTAACATCAAGAGTTTTGGTTTCAGAAGATGGAATGTCTAATGTTTTTTTACCTGGGGAATTTATTGGATTGTTGCGAGCAGAACGAGCAGGGCGCGTTTTGAACGAATCAATCTGTTATCGGACAATCTTATTGGGAATAACGAAGTCATCTCTGAATACTCAAAGTTTCATATCCGAAGCAAGTTTTCAAGAAACTGCTCGAGTTTTAGCAAAAGCTGCTCTACGAGGTCGTATTGATTGGTTGAAAGGCCTGAAAGAGAACGTTGTTCTGGGGGGGATTATACCGGTTGGTACCGGATTCAACAAATTAGTACATCGTTCAAAGCAAGACAAAAACATTCATTTGAAAATCAAAAGGAAGAATCTATTTGAGTTGGAAATGAGCGATATTTTGCTACACCATAGAGAATTATTTTGTTCTTGTGCCCCAAAAACTTTCCATGAGACATCAGACCAATCTTTTACGTAATGTATCCTAACAAGAGGTTTCTTCTTTTTTTTTTTACTTTCACTCTCTGGTCCGATTATGGATTTCATAATCAATGAAAAATGAAATAAAAAAGAGAGAATGAAATTCATGGTTTGGGTCGTAGATCAATGGTCAATCCTGGTAGAAGGTTCCGTCGGAACAATTTTTTATTTCATAAGGTACTGAATCTCTTTGAAAAAAAAAGAGAAAGTGTGGTAAAATGGGAAGACGATATTGGAACATCAATTTGGAAGAAATGATGGAAGCAGGAATTCATTTTGGTCATGTTACTAATAAATGGAATCCTAGAATGGCTCCTTACATCTCGGCAAAGCGTAAAGGTATTCATATTACAAATCTTACTATAACTGCTCGTTTTTTATCAGAAGCCTGCGATTTAGTTTTTGATGCAGCAAGTAGGGGAAAAAGATTCTTAATCGTTGGCACCAAAAAGAAAGCAGCAGATTTAGTAGCATTAGCAGCAATAAGGGCTCGATGTCATTATGTTAATAAAAAATGGCTTGGTGGTATGTTAACGAATTGGTCTACTACAGAAACAAGACTTCAGAAGTTCAGGGACTTAAGAGCAGAACAAAAGATGGGGAAACTCAATCGTCTCCCTAAAGGAGATGCAGCAATGTTGAAGAGAAAGTTATCTACTTTGCAAGCATATCTTGGCGGGATCAAATATATGACGGGATTGCCCGATATTGTAATTATCGTGGATCAGCAAGAAGAATATACGGTTCTTCGAGAATGTGTCATTTTGGGTATTCCGACGATTTGTTTAATCGATACAAATTGTGATCCAGATCTTGCAGATATTTCTATTCCGGCCAACGATGATGCTATAGCTTCGATTCGATTGATTCTTACCAAATTAGTATCTGCAATTTGTGAGGGCCATTCTAGTTATATAAAAAAGGGTTGATTATCTTATCATTACTCTTAAGAAGAAGAAAGAAGAAGATTAGTTTGTTTTTAGTGAACTCTCTTTGATTGTTATTTTTTTGGTTTGCATCTTTTGGAGTTTGAACTATGTTTGACTATCAAATAATATTTAAAAGAAAAGATAAAAATGATTGGTATTTTTTTATGTGATTTCTCGGTATCCGAAATATACGATTCATAACTTAAATTCATGAATGAATATAGGTGAATTGAGAAAGAGATGGTTGAATAAAAATAATCACTTTTTTGAAGTTTGATTTCTGTTAGAGGACAATATGAATGTTATACCATGTTCCATTAAAACACTCAAAGGGTTATACGATATATCAGGTGTAGAAGTAGGCCAACATTTCTATTGGCAAATAGGAGGTTTACAAATTCATGCCCAAGTACTTATCACTTCTTGGGTTGTAATTGCTATCTTATTAGGTTCAGTCATCATAGCTGTTCAGAATCCGCAAACCATTCCGACCAACGGTCAGAACTTCTTCGAATATGTCCTTGAATTTATTCAAGACTTGAGCAAAACTCAGATTGGAGAGGAGTATGGTCCTTGGGTTCCTTTTATAGGAACGATGTTCCTATTTATTTTTGTTTCTAACTGGTCAGGTGCTCTTTTACCTTGGAAAATCATAAAATTACCTCATGGGGAGTTAGCTGCGCCCACGAATGATATAAATACTACTGTTGCTTTAGCTTTACCCACGTCAGTGGCATATTTCTATGCGGGTCTTAGGAAAAAAGGATTGGGATATTTCGGGAAATACATTCAACCAACTCCAATACTTTTACCAATTAATATTCTAGAAGATTTCACAAAACCTTTATCTCTTAGTTTTCGACTTTTCGGGAATATATTGGCTGATGAATTAGTGGTTGTTGTTCTTGTTTCTTTAGTGCCTTCAGTAGTTCCTATACCTGTCATGTTTCTTGGATTATTTACAAGTGGTATTCAAGCTCTTATTTTTGCAACTTTGGCTGCGGCTTATATAGGTGAATCCATGGAGGGTCATCATTGACTCACTTTCAAAATAGTCTTTTTTTAATTTTTGAAGCTTATCCCAATTCAAGCAATGCGGGGGTTCGGGGTTCAATATAATCCACTGGGTTGGAGATCATGTATATGTAATACCTATGAGTATCAATCCTTGTGTATGTTTTGAAGAATGGTTTCAGAATAGAATTGAATAGAAAAAAAAAGAATAAAAAGTGCAGGTGATTTACGTTATGGAAGAAAAAATATTTACTAGTTAAATGGGAATTATCCCTATCTCTTTTTTTTCTAGCCCACTGCATTTAGATAGATTCCCATATAAGTCCTTTTTCTATTTTGTCTTTGATTGTGAATTGAATGAAAGAGAAAAAATAGAATAATTTAGAAACAAGGAAACGCAATGACTAAAACCGTATACATATTTATTTACATAAGGTAGAAAGGAAAAAAGGTCTATCGAAGTAGCTAAAAGTTCCAAATGGAATTCAGAATATTACTGAATTGTCAGAACTACCTCGACCCGATATATTTTAGTGAAAAAGATCAAAAAATAAAAAAGAAGTGTAGTAAGGTAATATAAGAAAAGTAGAAGTAGAAAAAAAAGAGATTAAGTAAGAATTTATTGGTTGGTTGTATCATTAACCATTTCTTTTTTTGGTGCGAGGAACTTACCATGAATCCACTTATTTCTGCTGCTTCCGTTATTGCTGCTGGATTGGCTGTAGGGCTTGCTTCTATCGGACCTGGGGTTGGTCAAGGTACTGCTGCGGGCCAAGCCGTAGAAGGTATTGCGAGACAACCAGAAGCAGAGGGTAAAATACGAGGTACTTTATTGCTTAGTCTGGCTTTTATGGAAGCTTTAACAATTTATGGATTGGTCGTGGCATTAGCTCTTTTATTTGCAAATCCTTTTGTTTAATGTTTAATTTCATTGTAGAAGAAAAATGTAAAAAAATAAAAATAAAAGTATAACCATAACTAAGAAATTTGAGAATTCTCAAATTCCATTAATAATAATAAGCGGAGTGATACAAAAAGAACTCTGTTCTTTGTTAGTCCTATCTATAAGGGGAGAACATATGAAAAATATAACCAATTCTTTTGTTTCCGTGGGGCACTGGTCATCCGCTGGGAGTTTCGAGTTTAATACCGATATTTTAGCAACAAATCCAATAAATCTAAGCGTAGTGCTGGGTGTATTGATTTTTTTTGGAAAGGGAGTGTGTGCGAGTTGTGTATTTCAAGAATAGGTTGGATTTAACCGGCTGCACTTTCTTTATATTTATGTATTCTTTTTTATATTTTTATAGTATAAATAGGAACAAAAGGTGCACAATCTCGACGAATTACTTCGGAATTGGATTTTATTCATAAATCATATGTAAGAACCATAGCATTTCGTGACTAATTGGTAAATGAACTTTGATTCTCTTCTCTATCAACCAATAATGTTGAGGTCTTTTACATGGTTAAAGATGAATTGTTTGAAGTCCAGGCACAGCATAGCATGGTACTCTTTCTACCACTACGTTAGTACCAAAAGTACCAAAAAGGTTGAAAAATAAGAAAAAAGGAATAATTAGGAATTTATCCGATGTAGAACACTCATATGGATAAAATTCTTTGAACCATTAACTGGAAAGATGGGTCCCCCTTTTTTATCCACTGCCGAATCGACGACCTATGTATTGTATTTGTATAAAAATTTGTATAAAAAAGATCAAAATCTTTCTAATAATAATGAGAATGAAGTAATGAAGTTCATAATTATATTTAATTCTCTTTCTATTCTATTAGGATTTTGATTTAATTTATCATAGCATATTTAATTTATCATAGCATATAAAGAAGAAAGAAGAAAATTCTTTCTTCTTTAAAGTCTTTTTATTTTTGGAAAGAAGTTGTAAATAAAGAACAAATAAAGAAACAACTTTGCTGACAATTTTTTCTTTTTTGTCTGGTCTGAAGAGTCCTCCTAAGATTCTGATGTTAGATCAGTTTCGATATCTTTGAATAAGAACAGAAAAGAGAGGATAGGCTCATTCCGTTCAAAGATATGGGAATGCCCATTAATCAAAGAAAAGATAAAAGAAACAATTGAGCGTGAGAGCCAAATGAATTAAAAGATTCATGTTTGGTTCGGGAAGAGATATGATAGTTGTGAAATGAATGGAAAGATAATCTACTTTCATTAAATGATTTATTAGATAAGCGAAAACAGAGGATCTTGAGTACTATTCGAAATTCAGAAGAATTACGTAGAGGAGCCATTGAACAGCTCGAAAGAGCTCGGGTTAGATTACGGAAAGTGGAAATTGAAGCAGATGAGTATCGAACGAATGGATACTATGAGATAGAACGAGAAAAAGGAAATTTGATTAATGCTACTTGCAATAGTTTGGAACGATTAGAAAATTACAAAAATGAAACTCTTTTTTTTGAAAAACAAAGAGCAATTAATCAGGTCCGACAACAAGTTTTGCAACAAGCCTTACAACGAGCTCTAGGAACTTTGAATAGTTGTTTGAATAGCGAATTACATTTTCGTACCATCAGTGCTAATATTGATATCCTTGAGTCCATGGAAGAAATAACTGATTAGCCTTT